ATCGCTGCTACGCCAAAACTCGGCGCAAAGAACCAACCAGATTGCCCCAGTGGATAAATAAGGAATACGGAAACAAAAACAGCGATTGGAGCAGAGAATGAAATTGCATTATAAGGCCGCAATTGAACAGACCGAGCAAGTTCAAATTGACGTAACATGAAACCTATTAGTGCAAAAGCCCCATGGAGAGCGACAAAAGTCCACAGACCGCCTAATTGACACCAACGAGTAAAATCCCCTTGCGCTTCCGGGCCCCATAGTAGCAACAAAGAGTGTGCTAAACTATTGGCAGGGGTGGAAACTGCCGCGGTTAAGAAATTACAACCTTCCAAATAGGAACTAGCCAATCCATGGGTATACCAAGAAGTTACAAAAGTTGTCCCTGTAAACCAACCCCCTAAAGCGAAATAAGCACAAGGAAAGAGCAATAGGCCGGACCATCCTACAAAAACGAAACGGTCCCTTCGTAACCAGTCGTCCATAATATCAAATAGATCATTTTCTTCTTTAGTAACTCTACCAAGGGCTATAGTCATAGTGATCCTCCTATTCAATTACTTCAACCATTTCCGAGCACCTCATATCACTTCCAAGGCATACGATAGTTTGATTATCTGTGGACGATTTCTTTCTCGTTCAATGCCCTTTTTCAAAGGTCTCGAAGATAGAAATTTTTCATTTTTATCTATGGGGTCACAACCGAGGTCGTGGTAAATCCATGAATTTGATTCGATTAGTTTTTCTTATACTATAGAAATAAACATTTGAATTCAGCATTATTCCATGACTCCTATTTCAAAGCCTATCTTTTAAGGAAAAATGAAAATAAAAGTAACCCCTCTTTTCCCACTCGCTCTCTATTGCATGGGTGGAAGAACAAAAATTGGATTCTGAAAAAAAAAGAAAGATATTGAAAAAAAAAATTGACTTTCGAAATCAATTTTTATGTGTAGCGGAAAGGAGTTGCGATTTCTTCTTATTCCTATAGAACATCTAGTAACAAGAATATGAAATCGTAAATAGCGAAAAATTCTTGCCTTGCGCGGTCTAAGTCTAAGGAAATACAAAAAATCCGCTTATACAATTTCATCTACATCGAATTTATATATCAGAATAGTGGATAGAGGCATCATTCAAGGAGTCAGATCTACTTACTTTATCTTTCTTTCCAATTTTATGGTGGGTTTGATAAGAACCCTTTTTGTTTTGTTTATAAATAATCGAAAAAAGAGTTTTTTATTTTTTATATAACCTGCTTGTTTTATTATAACAAGTCCTATATGAAAATGCCCGCTGAAGAGAAAATCTATCTGATTGTTTCTCAGCCAATATCGAATTTTAGAAAGAAAAAACAAGAATTTTCTTCTTTTTTTTATTAACATTAAGAAAAAAGAATATAATTAAAATGGAATTGGCAATATAATTTTTATGGACTTTTGAAAGAAAAAGGAAGGATTTTTTGCAATCGTTATTTCTTGCCTCTGTCATATCACGGAAACCTTTCGATTTGGAACGGGGAGAGATGGCTGAGTGGACTAAAGCGGCGGATTGCTAATCCGTTGTACAATTTTTTTGTACCGAGGGTTCGAATCCCTCTCTTTCCGCCCCCTCGGATCATTTGGGACTTTCGAATTGGAAGGAATTCTGACCCCCAGATTTTCTCATAGATAAATGTACGAAACAAATCCAATTTGTAAGAAAAAATTCCAAAAAAATTTGGATTTTTACTCCTCACGCCCAGGATTACGTCCTGGGTCATTAGATAAGAATCCAAAGATAAAGAGGGAAACAAAGAATATCACTACTGTATAAACAAAAAGTTTGAGAGTAAGCATTACATAATCTCCAAGATTTTTTTTTAAGGAATAGATTACCCGTTTTTCCTTACCACACAGATCCACTAGGATGGGTTTTGTTTATTTTTACACCTAAAAATGCAAAAATCAATTCTGGAAAAAAATTGCAAGAATTGATTTATAATAAGCACTCTTATCAATATCAAAAATTAGGTTAAGTATTGTGTGGGTACCTAAAGGTACCTGCTCAACGTAGGTGCAGGGGGTGGGGTAGAAAGGCGGATCCCAATTTATTGCTGCAGCTATACATTCAATGTAGAAGAATTCGAATTTTAGAATCGAAGGTTCATAATATAAGACTTCTCGGCTTTTATTCATTTTTAGAATTTTTTTGGAATGAATACATCATTCAATTTGGCAGACAGAACAGAGTAGTAAAGATTTCATCGAAAACTTACAGCAGCTTGCCAAACAAAGGCTAATAGAAAAAAGAGTATAGGTATGACAGGCATAAAATCCACGATTGGGTTGAAAATGGCATAAGCTTCGGGCAATTTGGCGAAGAAAAAACTAGTCGGATAAAGAACAGAATTAAAACAGATACAGGTTAAACTAAGTATATTAGGCATAACAAGCATTTCGTTCTTGTAGAGTAGATAATTGGATTTTGATTGAGTTATTTTTCTAAGGGAAAAAAGAAAAGGCGGGTTCAAAATCCTTTTTTCTTCGGACTTTCCCAAATGCAAAATACCTCCTTGTATTCGCACTCTCAAATGAGAATGGAAGAAATTCGACTTTCATATAATATCTTAATAGAATTCCATGTAATGATCAATGCATTTTTTGGATTCTATATTATCCGCATGTCTAGAATCCTAGCAAGAGAGTATCCCTCATTTTTTATGTAATTGAAGTGGGATTGACGAATAACAAATAAACATAATAGTGTTTATTAGTGTCGCATAAAACCAGAAATGGGGCGTGGCCAAGTGGTAAGGCAGCGGGTTTTGGTCCCGTTACTCGGAGGTTCGAATCCTTCCGTCCCAGATTTTTTCTGATGAAACGAAAGATGAAATCATATTGTACCCCACACGAGACAAAAGAAAGTTTATTAAAGAGAATAATTATCTCTTATGAACTCTTAGATTAGATGCATTTCTAAGCATTCTTTTTCTTTCTCAGAAAACATAATCAAGTGTCAAGTCCAGTCAAATTGAATATCTTTATTTTCATGAAAAATTGGGTCTATCAGTCACATTCAGGATATGCCCCTACTACTACTCATTACTCATATGTGTTTTGAAATTCGAACTTCTTAGATAAACTTTATGCTCCATATCCATGAAGGGGGAATTCTTACATGATACATTTGACATCTAATGTGAAAGAAAAGAAGGACCCCCTATTTCTTTTTCCCGAACTAAAGAACTAAAGTAAGTAAATAAAAAGAAAATAAAGGGGGTATCCTAATTCTATATTTCATGGCCAGATTAAAGAATAGGAAGTTTTTAGTTTCAGCACAGGTCTTAAAACTTTTGACCAAGATCGGCTTGCGAAAAAAGAAAAAGGGTTTCTATTCTATGGATAGGAACTCCATTTTTGTATTTTAGATATTATCTGATTTGCAAATATCCATTTCTAAATCAATGGAATGTGAGGATTAGAGAGAAATTCATATATTCTGTCTACTCGGCTTTCGAATTAATTGAAAAAATTTTAAACTTGACATAAAACACTGTATAAAAAATGAGACCTATCCCTTTATGATAGAGATAGATTTTTGTTGTATTATATTATTAGTAAAAAGTAAAAAGGGCCCCTCTTTGGTTAAGCGAAAACCATCTCGATCTGCGATTCTTTAAATATCCAGAATGATCCATTCTGGTAAGGATAAGGTAAGAACTGTTCGTTGGATAGAATGGATTCAAAAAATCATACTTCTCCTGATTTTTGATTTGGAGTTGCTTCTTTTAGGTAAAAGAAAGAATGCTATAAGTAAAAGCAAAGGCCTTAATTTGACTTTACACGAAATGTGTTTTTTTTTTACTTCATTTTTTTCCCTCTTTTGGTATTCGAGTCGAAGAAGTACGAGAATTCTATAACTACCAAAAAACTTTCAATCTTTTCATTGGAATAGTTTATTTAGTTAATAGTTAATTGTTTTTGTTATGGAAAAATATATTGCTAATCTAATTCTAATATAGTAATTAAATTAATTAAACTTTTTTTGAGGTTGATAGTTTATTTGTTGGAGAAGAGTCGATCCTTCGCTTCTCATTTCAGGATTGACCATCTCGAGTCCTCTGTTGAGGATGGAAATTCAATAAAAAATAAGTCTTAAGCAAACTTGTTTATTCGTCTTTTTCGAACTATGTTTCCTTCATATGATAGAATATGGGTTTAAATAAATTGGATCTTTGCGGAGTCTTCCCCGATAAATACTTATTTCTTTTATCCATATTTCTCCATAGATAGCAAGTTTGAATTAGTATACAAAAAACTAAACTAAACCAATGACTATTCATGATCCCATCCATATTGGATCAATTCCCTATACCACTTTGCAATGAAATTAGAGGAATGTTTGTTATGGTAAAACTTCGTTTAAAACGATGTGGTAGAAAGCAACGTGCGACTTGAAGGACATGATCGATTGTGGATTTTGTTATCCATCATTTTCCATAGTAATGAAAATGCTCTTGGCTCGACATAGTCTGTTCTATTCGTCCCGAACCAAATTTGTGCTGGGTTGTTTGTAAGTAAATAGTACACGATGGAGCTCGAGAGGACAGAATTGATTTTTTATCAAGGGAAAGAATCTAGGGTTAGTGAAAACTAATAAATCAGGCCAACTTTGTCAGTCTATCCTTAATATAGAAATCGAAAGGTTAAAATAAGAAGAAAGTCCAATTCTGGAAGATTGGAAAAACTCTTTCAATTAAAAGTCTATCAGAATCAATCGCCCATATTCGATTTCTATAGAAGAGGGAAATGCTTTATCGAAGGAAATAAGAAAAAAAGGGTATGTTGCTACTCTTTTGAAAGAAAAAAGAATAGGAATTCCCGAAGTAATGTCTAAACCCAAGGATTTCACAAATCAAAGATAAAGAATTCCGGAACAAGTAAACGCGATTTTCAATTGTCTCAACAATAGAATTGGATCAGAATAAGGAATAAAAGTCAATTCGTTCGAGATGAGACAAAGAAAAGAGTTTAGAGACGACTCAAAAAATTTGGAAGGATTTTTCCTTTTAAGTCTGTCAGTCAAAATTAACCAACTTGAGTCATGAGTATAAATGAAATTTGTTTTTTCTGTAAGGAAATTAATGCAAGTCATAGTCGAATTTCTATCTACTTGTATTATAGACAGAAATTCGAATCTTTTTCTCGAGCCGTATGAGGAGAAAACCTCCTATACGTTTCTAGGGGGGGCATTGTTTAGCTACATCTATCCCAATAAGCTGTCTATCGAATCGTTGCAATTGATGTTCGATCTCGAAGAGAAGGAAGAGATCTTCGAAAAGTAGGTTTTTATGATCCGATAAAGAATCAAACTTGTTTAAATGTTCCAGCTATTCTCTATTTCCTTGAAAAGGGTGCTCAACCTACAAGAACTGTTTATGATATTTTAAGGAAGGCAGAATTCTTTAAAGAAAAAGAAGGAACTTTGAGTTAATTGAAGAACTAAATGAATAAAAAAGTAGGAGAGGATCACTAGTATCCCTCGTTGTCTAATTATTTAGACACAATTTGCCTCTTTCTTAGTCCTATTTTTGACTGGATTTATGTCGTGCCAATCCAACATAAGCCCTTATTTTATTTACTTTTTCTATCTAATTTGTTTTCTTACCATTGTATTTCCATTGACAAAGGTCTATTGAACAAATAGAATTTGTAGATAGATGGGTCTCTTTATCCTCACTCCATATTAGGTTTTTCTGTCTACACTTCGCTCAAATGATAGGGTTGTCCCTCTTGCATGTACTCTCATACAAGATTTCTTTATATAAAGAAATCTAAATTGCTAAAAAAATGACAATTTTGCTATCGTGATTGGGGCCGCTCCTTTTTTAACCTTAGTGAAATTTAGCCGGACCTGTTCATTTTGGCATTTGAGTGTTTTTAATGGGCGATAAAATCTTTCTTTTAATGTTTTGCTAGTTCAATGTTTTGACAGGAGCGTGCGGTGTAATTCCATTGATTTTTTGGTTTCGATCGTATCTAAGATCCTATTTTATCTGGGTTGCTAACTCAATGGTAGAGTACTCGGCTTTTAAGTGCGACTATGATCTTTTACACATTTGGATGAAGCAACAAATTCGTCCAGACTCTTGGTAGAGTCTAGAAGACCACGACTGATCCTCAAGGGTAATGAATGGAAAAAATAGCATGTCGTAATAAAATCAATTTCTTATTTTTGATTTTTGGAATGGAATAAAAAATTCCGATTTTCTGGGTCTAGTGAATAAATGGATAGAGCCTGGCTCCAATTCTGGTAAAATAAAAAGCAACGAGCTTAACTTCTTAATTGAAATGATTCCCCGATCTAATTAGACGTTAAAAATAGATTAGTGCCTGATGCGGGGAAAGGTTGGGTTTTCCTATGAACGGACCCTTGATTTTTTCTTTTTTTTTTTTTTTAGAAATCCTAATTATTCTTGATTATGGATTGAAAAGGGATGTTATGGATTGAATGTGTAAAAGAAGCAGTATATTGATAAAGAGACTGGATTCCAAAGTCAAAAGAGCGATTGGCCTGCAAAAATAAAAGATTTGTTCTCTTTTGTAATTAGAACAAACATAAACTAATTGGATAGAAAAGGAAAAGATCTGTGGATTAGATTCCTTTTCTTTCCAGGGTTTGTATTAAAAAATGCAACACCCTGTTTTGACCATATTGCACTATGTATCATCATTTGAGAAACCGAGAAATGCTTCTTCTTTCTGATTCAAGTAGAAATACAAATGGAAAAATTGGAAGGGTATTCAGAAAAACAGAAATCTCGTCAACAATACTTCGTTTACCCACTTCTCTTTCAGGAGTATATTTATGCATTTGCCCATGATTATGGATTAAAAGGTTCCGAACCTGTGGAAATTGTTAGTTGTAATAACAAGAAATTTAGTTCACTACTTGTGAAACGTTTAATTATTCGAATGTATCAGCAGAATTTTTGGATTAACTCGGTTAATCATCCTAACCAAGATCGATTGTTGGATTACAACAATTTTTTTTATTCTGAGTTTTATTCTCAGATTCTATCTGAGGGGTTTGCGATCGTTGTAGAAATCCCATTCTCGCTACGAGAATTATTTTGTCCGAAAGAAAAAGAAACACCAAAGTTTCAGAATTTACGATCTATTCATTCAATATTTCCCTTTTTAGAAGACAAATTTTTGCATTTACATTATCTATCACATATAGAAATACCCTATCCTATCCATTTTGAAATCTTGGTTCAACTCCTTCAATACCGGATCAAAGATGTTCCATCTTTGCATTTATTGCGATTCTTTCTCAACTACTATTCGAATTGGAATAGTCTTATTACTTCAATGAAATCGATTTTTCTTTTGAAAAAAGAAAATAAAAGACTATTTCGATTCCTATATAACTCTTATGTATCAGAATATGAATTTTTCTTGTTGTTTCTTCGTAAACAATCTTCTTGCTTACCATTAACATCTTCTGGAACCTTTGTGG